TTTATTTATAGTAAACTTTATGAAAGATGGGACAGTATACTAATTGATTATAGGTTTTTAAACCTATAAAAATAATCGTAAATTTTTGTGAATTTCTTAAAAATAAGGCTCATTAAGGAGTTTTTTTTAGGATTTTTGAATTTTTTTAAATTATCAAAAATTCAAATATCCTAAAAAAACTCCTTAATGTAAATGAGCCAATAATTTTTTATATTTTTTTAAGTTTTAACTTATAATAAGATCTTATTATATTATATATTTTCTTATATACCTATTAGGTTTATAGGAAAAAAAGAAATTAAAGATATTTAATATATTTATATATTAATATATTTATTTAATATATATATAATATTTATATATTTATAAATATAATATAATATATTTATATTTATATTCATTAATAGAGGAGGAAAGGTTGAGAAGTCAGAAGATCCTTTAAGCGAAGCAAGACTTAGGAAGAAAGGGGTAAATGTTACACTTGTTTAGGGTGAAACGGGCGTGGTTGACGCAGGCGTAAGTTGAGGGGCTTAGGTTTGCGGGTCTGTGTCCCGGGCCGGCATGGGCGCGCACAGGCCGTGGCAGGGAGGAAAGAACGAAAAAAGATGCACTGAAGGAGATTTTCAGTCATTTTAAAGAAGGAGGAAAGGTTGAGAAGTCAGAAGATCCTTTAAGCGAAGCAAGGCTTAGGAAGAGATATAAAAAGTTTTATTCTTGCTTAAAAACTTGTTTTAAGTATATTTTACATGTAATTGATTTAGTGTTAAGTGTAGAACCTTAAAGGTCTATAGATTAGAGTTATTCGCAGTATTTAATATTAAATATTAGAGTAATCTAGATTTAGAAATATTTAATAATACCGGCAAAAATCGTGCCAGCAGCCGCGGTTACACGGAGGGTGTAAATGAGTTTTATTAGTGTATAATTATAAAAAAGATTAAATAGTATGGAAAATTAAATTAGTTTTTTAGGGTGAAATTTTTGAAGCTAAATTATTTTTGTGTAGAGTTATTAGAAGTTATGAAATTTATGTTTTAAACTAGGATTAGATACCCTATTATATTAAATGTGAAGATGTTAGACACTTGAGTAGTAATAGTTATGGTCTTCAAACTTAAAGAATTTGGCGGTGTTTTAGTCTATTCAGAGGAACCTGTCCCGTAATTGATAGTCCACGTAGAATCTTACTTAAGTATGTTTTCAGTTTGTATACCGCCGTCATCAGAATGTCTTTTGAAAGTTAAAATTTTCTTAAATTTTTATTAAAAATGATGTCAGGTCAAGGTGCAGCCAATGCTTAAAGTGGTGATGGGTTACAATAAAGGTATTTAAATGGATTTTTATTTGAAAAAATAGTATGAAGGTGGATTTGATGGTAAAATTATTAATGAAGTTAATTTGATTTTAGCTCTAAAACATGCACACATCGCCCGTCGCTCTCATTTTTATTAAGATGAGATAAGTCGTAACATAGTAGGTGTACCGGAAGGTGCCCCTGGAAAGTACAAAATGGAGCTTGGTGAGTTAAGCATCTCATTTACACTGAGAAGTTACTGTGCGAATCAGTTTATTTTGATAAATATAACATTATTGAATTTGTTTGTATATGTTATTTAATAATAAAAATATTTGTAAATTAATTTGTTTTTGTATAGGTTATAGATAAAATTTTAAAAGTGATAGTTAATTTGTATTGTGAAAGATTTGTGAAATATTGTGAAAATTTATTTATGTAAAAGTAAATTTTATTTATTGTACCTTGTGTATCAGGGTTTATTAAAATTTTAATAGTGATAGGCTATTAATCCCGATTTAAAGAGAGCTAATTAAATATGTCAGTTACTGTAGAATAATTATTGATAATTTTTAATTAGTAATGAAACGTTATCCGTTTTTTAAGATATCTGGTTTTTTAAGAAATGAATTTAATTCAGGTATGGAGAGTTAATTATTTTAGTTTTTAAGTAATTATTGTTTCATGCAAATATTTTGGGGGATGAGCTTCAGAATATTATTTATAATGAGTAAATTGGTTAAAAAAAAAGGTTGTAGGCTTAGAAGTAGCTATCAATTAAAGGATGTTATAATTTAAATTTTTTTTATGATAATTTGCTAAAATTTTAAATTGTTCATTAAAATTTATATTTTAATTAGTTAAAGTTAGTAATAATGATAAAATTAGTATAATAATTATGTATGGTGTGTAAATTTATGTAAGGTTACATTAAGGAACTCGGCAATTTAATGCTCGCCTGTTTAACAAAAACATGTCTTCTTGTTTATTAATTTGAAGTCTGACCTGCCCACTGACTTGAGGTTAAAGGGCCGCGGTATTTTGACCGTGCAAAGGTAGCATAATCATTAGTCTTTTCATTGAAGGCTTGTATGAATGGTTGGACGAGGTATTAACTGTCTCTGTGTGATTGAAATTAGAATTTAACTTTTAAGTTAAAAGGCTTAATTGGTTTTAAAGGACGAGAAGACCCTATAGAGCTTTATAATATTATTTTTATATTTTATTTAGTTGTTATTAAAGTATATATATTATATTATTTTGTTGGGGTGACAGGAAGATGAAATAAACTCTTTTTATTTAGTAACATTGATTAATGAATGATTGATCCATTATTAGTGATTATAAGACTAAGTTACCTTAGGGATAACAGCGTAATTTTTTTCGAGAGTTCTTATCGACAAAAAAGATTGCGACCTCGATGTTGGATTAAGAGTAATTTTGGGTGTAGATGTTCAAAGTTTAGGTCTGTTCGACTTTTAAATTCTTACATGATCTGAGTTCAGACCGGCGTAAGCCAGGTCGGTTTCTATCCTTAAAGATAGTATAATATTTTAGTACGAAAGGACCAAATATTAAAAATAGTTTTTATTTAAAGAATAAAATTAATTAGTAATTCTATTTTGGCAGATTAGTGCAATGAATTTAGAATTCATGTATGTAAATTATATTACAAATAGAACTTGTATTTATTTGATTGCATTTTACCATTAATTAGAGGTATTATTTTGATAGTATGTGTTTTAGTTGGTGTTGCTTTTTTGACTTTATTAGAGCGAAAGGTTTTAGGGTATATTCAGATTCGTAAGGGACCCAATAAAGTTGGGATTGTAGGGATTCCTCAGCCTTTTAGTGATGCAATTAAGTTGTTTACTAAGGAACAAACTTACCCTGTATTATCTAATTATTTGCCTTATTATTTTTCTCCAATTTTTAGATTATTTTTAGTTTTATTAGTATGGATAGTTGCACCCTTTGTGACAGAGTTATTTAGATTTAATTTGGGGTTATTATTTTTTTTATGTTGTACTAGTTTAGGAGTGTATACTGTTATAATTGCGGGTTGGGCTTCAAATTCAAATTATGCTTTATTAGGGGGTCTTCGGGCTGTAGCACAGACAATTTCTTATGAAGTAAGTTTAGCATTAATTTTATTATCTTTTGTATTTTTAGTTAATGGTTATTGTCTTATTGATTTCATTAAATATCAGAGAGGCATTTGATTTATTTTTTTAAGTTTTCCTCTAGCATTAGGTTGGTTTGCATCATGTTTAGCTGAGACTAACCGGACTCCCTTTGATTTTGCTGAAGGAGAATCTGAATTAGTTTCGGGGTTTAATATTGAGTACAGAAGAGGTGGATTTGCTTTAATTTTTTTAGCTGAATATGCAAGAATTTTATTTATAAGAATATTATTTAGCGTTATTTTACTAGGGAGAGATGTTTACAGTTTTTTATTTTTTGTTAAGTTATCTATGATTAGATTTGCTTATATTTGGGCTCGGGGGACATTGCCTCGTTTTCGGTATGATAAACTTATATATTTGGCATGAAAAAGTTTTTTACCTTTGTCTTTACACTTTTTAATTTTATTTTTAGGTGTGAAATTAATCATTTTAGTTCAATTATTTTAGTGAATAGTTTTTAGTATCAGAGAGTAAGTTAATAGAGGAGTTTAACCTCTGTCTTTTGCTTTCAAAACAAATGCTTTACGTAAAGCTGCTTAACTTATTCAAGCATCTTATCTCAAAGGTTAAAAACAAGAGGGTTTAAAATGTAGTACGAGAAGTAAAGAACAGTGAGCAATTGCCCGACTAGTACATAAGGGTCTTCAACAGGTCGAGCTCCAATTCAAGTTAGTAGAATTACAATAACTAGTAAAGCTCAAAATATGATTTGGTTGATTGGGTAGAATTGATTTCCTCGAAAGTTTCTTTTATTAGTAAAAGGGAGAATTATAAGAATTGCAATTGAGGCAACTAAGGCAATTACCCCTCCTAACTTATTAGGGATTGATCGTAGAATTGCGTAGGCGAAAAGAAAATATCATTCTGGCTGAATATGAACAGGGGTTACAAGGGGATTTGCGGGAGTAAAATTATCTGGGTCCCCTAGAAGGTAAGGGTCTAGTAATGTTAAAACTGTTAAGATTATTGATAGCACTAAAAATCCTACGATATCCTTGAATGTGAAGTAAGGATGGAAAGGGATTTTGTCTACATTTCTATTAACACCTAAAGGGTTATTTGACCCCGTTTGATGTAAAAAGAGCAGGTGAATTAATGTTGCGGCTGCAACAATAAAGGGAAGAAGGAAGTGAAAAGTAAAGAATCGTGTAAGTGTGGCATTATCTACAGCGAATCCCCCTCAAACTCATTGAACTAAATCTAGTCCTAAGTAAGGAACTGCTGATAGAAGGTTTGTAATTACTGTAGCTCCTCAAAAAGATATTTGCCCTCATGGGAGGACGTAACCTATAAAAGCAGTTCCTATGACTAAAAATAGAATAATTACTCCTACTATTCAAGTATGTAAATACATATATGATCCATAGTATATTCCTCGTCCAATGTGTAGGTAAATGCAGATGAAAAAGAATGAAGCACCGTTTGCATGCAAAGTTCGTAATAATCATCCATAATTTACATCACGGCAAATATGAGCGACACTATTAAATGCTAAATCAATGTGAGCTGTGTAATGTATAGCAAGAAAAAGGCCAGTTGCGATTTGGATCACTAAACATAACCCTAATAATGAGCCGAAGTTTCATCAAGCCGAAATATTTGAGGGGGCTGGTAAGTCAACTAATGCATTGTTAGCAATTTTAAATAATGGGTGGGTAAGTCGTATGGGTTTATTCATTAATTTTTTTGACGGAGAGGACCATTGTAGATTCTTGTAATTTTGACTACTGCAATAAGAGTTAAAAATAAATAAATAATTAATAGAGAAGTTAAAAAGCCTGTCGGTTGATTATAGAGTTTTAATAATGGCTGGTATGAATTGTATGATAGGTAAAGTATGTCATTTATATTAGTAGACATAATGTTTTTAAGGGTACTGACGGGATCAATTAATAAATAAAAACAAGCCAATAAAGTGAGAAGAGTGCCTCCAAGTATAATGGAGCTAACTGATATTGTAAACATTTCATTTGATGCTAAACTTGTTATATAAATAAAAAGTACTAAAAGTCCCCCAATAAATACTAAAAATAAGATGTATGAAAATCAAAATCTTTGTGAAAGAGTCCCAGTTAATAAGCAAATAAAGAGTGTTTGAATCAGAAGTATCAATCCTATTGCTAAAGGATGTGACATTCGTGTAAATATTAAACTTAAAATAACGTTTATTGAAAGTAGTATAAATTGAAAAATATCAAAGAATAGTTTAAGTTAAAAATATTAGTTTTGGGGACTAGTGATGGAGGTTTCTTTTTCTTTGAAGTTTTAAAAAGATTACTTTATTTTTGATTTACAAGACCAATGTTTTTATTTAAACTATTAAAACTAATGTTAATAGAATTACATGTATGAGTTGCAATTTTCTTATTTATTTGTGGTATTTTGACTTTTTCGTCAAAGCGAAAACATTTACTTTTAACTTTATTGAGTTTAGAGTTTATTGTATTAAGTTTATTTTTGATTTTATTTATTTATTTGAGTAAATTTAATTATGAGCTTTATCTGAGAATAGTGTTTTTAACTTTTACTGTCTGTGAGGGTGCTTTAGGTCTTTCTATTTTAGTTTCCATGATTCGTACCCATGGAAATGATTATTTTCAATCATTTAGAATTTTGCAATGTTAAAGTTATTGATTTCATTGATTTTGTTAACCCCTTTATGTTTTATTAATAATTCATGGTGAATGGTACAATCTTTAATATTTATAATGACGTTCTTATTTTTGTTTTTGAATGTGTTTAGAATATTTTTTGGAAACTTAGGGTATTATTTAGGCTGTGATATTATGTCTTTTAGATTAATCTTGTTGAGATTCTGAATTTGTACTTTGATAATTACGGCAAGAGAATCAGTATTTCGACTAAATAATTATTCTGGATTCTTTTTATGTATAATTTTAGCTTTATTGATTTTGCTATATTTAACTTTTAGAACTACAAATTTATTTTTATTTTACGTTTTTTTTGAAAGTAGATTGATTCCAACATTATTCTTGATTTTAGGGTGAGGGTATCAACCTGAACGTTTACAGGCTGGGGTTTATTTATTGTTTTATACTTTATTGGCTTCTTTGCCTTTGTTAGTTGGGATTTTTTTTTATTATGATAGTGGTAGAAGTTTATATATGCCATTGTTAGAAAAGGTGTTGAATATAAATTCTTTATTTTATGTGTGTATAATTTTAGCTTTTTTGGTTAAAATACCGATGTTTTTGGTTCATTTGTGATTACCAAAAGCACACGTTGAAGCTCCTGTGTCTGGGTCAATGATTTTAGCTGGAGTTTTACTGAAATTGGGAGGATACGGCCTATTACGAGTTTTTAAGATTTTAACTATTCACGGGCTAGTACTGAATTATGTTTGGGTAGGAGTAAGTTTAGTTGGAGGATTTTTAGTAAGATTGGTCTGTTTGCGTCAAACAGATTTAAAGGCTTTAATTGCTTATTCATCTGTTGCTCACATAGGGATTGTGTTGGGAGGATTAATAACTATAAGCTACTGAGGGTTTTGTGGTTCATTAACTTTAATAATCGCACATGGTCTGTGTTCTTCTGGTCTATTTTGTTTAGCAAATATTTCTTATGAACGGCTAGGAAGTCGGAGATTATTAATTAATAAGGGTTTAATGAATTTTATGCCAAGTATGACATTGTGATGATTTTTATTAGCTTCTTGTAATATAGCAGCTCCTCCTTCTTTAAATTTACTGGGAGAAATTAGCTTATTAAATAGATTAGTTGGGTGATCTTGATTATCAATATTAGGATTGAGACTATTATCTTTTTTTAGAGCTGCTTATACTTTATATTTGTATTCATACAGTCAACATGGAAAAATTTATTCTGGGATTTATGCTCATAGAGTTGGGTTTAATCGTGAATATATTTTATTGTTTCTTCATTGAGTGCCATTAAATTTACTTATTTTAAAGAGTGAACCTTGTATGTTATGATTGTAGATATTTAAATAGTTTAATTAAAATTTTAACTTGTGGTGTTAATGATGCAATAATTTAAAAATTGCTTTAAATTGTGTTGTGGTCTTTATCAATCTGTTTCTTAAGTTTTTGTGTTTTGTTTGTGTCTGCTATTTCGTTAGTAATTACAGGGCTATACTTTGCAATAAATGAATTAGTTTATTTTATTGAATGGGAAGTTCTTTCTTTAAATTCAGGCCAAATTATTATAACCTTTTTATTTGATTGAATGTCTTTAATTTTTATAGGGTTTGTTTTATTTATTTCGTCTCTTGTCATTTTTTACAGTGATGAGTATATAGGGGGTGATTATAATATTAATCGGTTTATTATTCTAGTTTTAATATTTGTGCTATCAATGATATTTTTAATTATTAGACCAAATTTAATTAGAATTTTATTGGGTTGGGATGGACTAGGGTTAGTTTCATACTTACTAGTAATTTATTATCAAAATGTAAAATCATTTAATGCAGGAATATTAACAGCATTGTCTAACCGAATTGGTGATGTGGCATTGTTAATAGCAATTGCATGAATATTAAATTTTGGGAGTTGAAATTATGTTTTTTATTTAGAATGTGCTTGTAAGAGTGTAGAAATGTTAATTATTGGCTGATTAGTAGTATTGGCTGCTATAACAAAAAGTGCTCAAATTCCTTTTTCGTCATGACTTCCAGCTGCAATAGCAGCTCCTACACCTGTTTCAGCATTAGTTCATTCATCTACTTTAGTAACTGCTGGGGTTTATTTATTAATCCGTTTTAATGTTTTATTAGTCGATTCTATTCAAGGTACGACATTGTTATTATTTGCAGGGTTAACAATATTTATAGCAGGGCTAGGGGCTAATTTTGAATATGATCTAAAAAAAATTATTGCTTTGTCAACATTGAGTCAGTTAGGTTTAATAATGAGTATTCTTGCTATAGGTCTGCCAAAGTTAGCTTTTTTTCATTTGCTTACGCATGCTTTATTTAAAGCATTACTATTTATATGTGCTGGGGCTATTATTCATAATATAAAGGATTCTCAAGATATCCGTTATATAGGGGGGCTATCCCATCAAATACCATTGACTTCAATATGTTTTAATCTTTCAAATTTAGCTTTATGTGGGGTTCCTTTTTTGGCTGGATTTTATTCTAAGGATTTAATTTTGGAAATAGCATCTTTATCTTATATTAATTACTTTAGTTTCATCCTATATTTTTTTTCAACAGGGCTAACAGTTTGTTATTCATTACGGTTAGTATATTTTTCTATATCTGGGGAATTTAATACCTTTGGGCTTCACCCTCTGAATGATGAAGGATGAATTATATTACGTGGAATGCTTCCGTTGTCAATTATAGCTGTGTTAGGAGGGTGTATGTTAAGTTGAGTTTTATTTCCATCTCCAGATATAGTTTGTTTACCATTTTGGTTAAAGACATTAGCATTAAGTGTCAGAGGTTTAGGAGGTTGAATTGGATATGAATTAAGTCAAAATCGTGTAGGGCATGGTTTGTGGGTTTTACGGAATCAATTTATTTCAAGTTTTGTTGGGTTGATATGATTTCTCCCTTTTATTTCTACTTATGGGGTTTCTGCTCCTTCTTTAGTTTTAGGAGGTAAAACTTTGAAATCTTTTGATCACGGTTGAAGAGAACTTATAGGAGGGCAAGGGATATACTCATTCTTTTCTTTTAGTTCTAAAATTACTCAAAAATGACAAAATAATGATTTAAAAACTTATTTAGTGAGTTTTACGTTATGAGTAATAATTTTATTATTTTTATTGTCATTTTATTTAAATAGCTTATAATTAGAGCGTGGCTTTGAAGGTGCTAAGGAGGTTTTTAAACCTTTAAATATATTTATAAAAAATTAAATTTTTATTTTTACAGTGAAAATGTAATGTTTTGGGTTAAACTATATAAATATTGGAATAGGGGAATAAACGGAGTTTAACCGCTAAAGAAAAAAGTTAGCAGCTTTTTCTTGTACGACATACCCCTTTAATTGGGGGAGACCCCAATGGTATCATTAACAGTGATATGCCTCTTGTTTTTTGGCTTCAATTAACATAAGGTAAGGGTATACTGAAGTACCTAAGGGCAGGTCGAAACTGACTGCAATTAATCGCTTCTTACCTTAAGGTAGATTGATTTTTCAATACTTTTTGAATGCAACCCAAATGTTATACTTAACTACTACCCTAATTAGCTCAATTTAGAGCCCCTTGATTTCATTCATGATAAAGCCCAACAAGTAAAATTAAGATAAAATAAATTCTAATAATTGATCAATTTAATAGATTTGAAGTAGGTAAAATTACCACTATTGGTAAAAGTAATGCAATTTCTACATCAAAAATTAAAAAAATTACTGCAATTAAAAAAAACTGTAATGAAAAAGGAAGGCGTGACGAACTTTTTGGGTCGAAACCACATTCAAAAGGAGAAGATTTTTCACGATCAATAATTGATTTTTTTGATAGGATAGAAGCTAGAACCATTACGACGGTTGAGATTAGAATAATTACTGAGGCAATAAAAACAATAATTAAAATTATTTATCCTGAGGAAATACTCAGTCTTTTTGATTGGAAGTCAAATATACATTATATATTAGATAAATTATCTACCTCATCAGTAAATTGAAATGTAAAGGAATAATCATACTACATCTACAAAATGTCAATATCAAGCAGCGGCTTCAAATCCGAAATGATGCCCGGATGAAAAATGATATTTGAAATGTCGAATTAAACAGATTAATAAAAATGTAGTTCCAATAAGAACATGTAGTCCATGGAACCCTGTTGCAACATAAAATGTTGATCCATAAACAGCATCTGAAATAGTGAATGGAGCTTCAATATATTCGTAGGCTTGTAATATTGTAAAATAAGCTCCTAAAATTACTGTAAATAATAGTCCTTGGAGTGTTTGTGTATGATTATTTTCCATAAGACTATGATGTGCTCATGTTACTGTAACTCCTGATGCTAGGAGAATAGCTGTATTTAATAAAGGAATTTGTAAGGGATTAAATGGGGTAATTCCAGCAGGTGGCCATATAGCCCCTAACTCTCTTGTGGGGGAGAGACTTCTGTGGAAAAAAGCTCAAAAGAATGAAATAAAAAAGAATACTTCGGATACAATAAATAAGATTATACCTCACCGTAATCCTAAAGTGACTGGGTATGTATGAAGCCCTTGAAAGGTCCCTTCACGCGTAATATCTCGTCATCATTGAATTATTGTTAATGTTGTAATAATTATTCCTAATGTTAGTAATGTCGTGGAATATTGGTGGAATCAACTTAGTAGGCCTGAAACTGTTGCTAGGGCACCAATAGCTCCTGTAAGGGGTCATGGACTTTGATCAACTAAATGATAAGGGTGATTTGCATGTGTTGACATTAATTACAATTAATTTACTTCACTAGAGTAAAGTGTTCTTAATACAGCAAAAACATAAGATTGAATAATAGCAACGGCAGATTCAAGAACTAATAAAGCGATTTGGGCGACAATTAAAAGTGATAAAATTGAGTATGATAGTGATGGACCTGTATTACCCAATAAGGTTAGTAATAAATGGCCTGCAATTATATTTGCAGCAAGTCGCACTGCTAGTGTACCTGGTCGAATTACATTTCTAATAGTTTCAATACATACCATAAAAGGTATCAGAACAGCGGGGGTACCTTGTGGTACTAAATGAGCAAATATATGTTGAGTGTGATTAATTCAACCATAAATTATAAAACTTAATCATAGTGGTAAAGCTAAGGCTAAGGTTAGTGTAAGGTGACTTGATCTTGTAAATACATAAGGGAATAACCCTAAAAAATTATTAAATAAGATTAATGAAAATAAGGAAATGAATATAAAAGTACTTCCAACATGTCCTGTTGGTCCTAACAAGGTTTTGAACTCATTATGTAATGTTAGTAAGATTTTACTTCATAACAATGCATACCGAGAAGGAATAAATCAATACAATGATGGAATTAATGTTAGGCCTAAAATTGTTCTAATTCAATTTAAGGATAAATTTATAACACTAGTTGATGGGTCAAAAACTGAAAATAGGTTTGTTATCATTTTCAATTTATAGTTGGTGAAAGAATTTGAGTGTGAGAAGACTTAGGAGCTGTTGGAAGAAAGATAAAGTAATTTACAAAATTGAAAATTAATAGAATTAATGAAAATATAATAAAAAGGGTTAACCATCTGATTGGTGCTATTTGTGGGATTAAAAAAAATTAGACTAAAACTAATAATTTTAATATGACATATTAAGGTTATAAATTTAACTATTTTTTTTCACCAGAAGTAATTGCTAATTTACTATTAAATGGTTTAAGAGACCAGTACTTGCTTTCAGTCATCTGATGATGCTTCACTTATTGACGAGACTCAATTAATGAAAATATTAGTTGGAACTCTTTCAATTACGATCGGTATAAAACTATGATTAGCTCCGCAAATTTCTGAACATTGACCGAAAAATAATCCTGGTCGAGTTATTAAAAATCTCGTTTGATTGAGTCGTCCAGGAGTTGCATCTACCTTTACTCCTAATGCTGGGACTGCTCATGAATGTAGTACATCAGCGGCTGTTACAAGTATACGAACTTGTGTGTTTATAGGTAGAACAGCTCGGTTGTCAACATCTAATAAACGAAATCCGGTTTCTGACAATTCATTGTAAGGAGTTATATATGAATCAAATTCAACTTGTAAAAAATCAGAATATTCGTAGCTTCAGTATCATTGATGACCAACTGTTTTTAAGGTGAGCGCTGGACTTCTAATTTCGTCTAGTAAGTAGAGTAAACGAAGGGATGGCAGAGCAATAAAAACTAGTGTTACAGCAGGTAGAATAGTTCAAATAATTTCAATAGTTTGCCCTTCCAATAAGAAGCGGTTAATATTTAAATTAAAAAATAAGGTTGAAAGTAAATAACTTACAAGAGTTGTAATTATAATTAAAATAAGTATTGCATGATCATGAAAAAATGTTAGTTGTTCTATAAGAGGAGAGGCTCTATCTTGGAGTCTTAGGTTCGCTCATGTTGCCATTTTTCTAACAAAAAAGGTTAACTTTTTATTTATGGAGCTTAAATCCATTGCACTAATCTGCCATATTAGAAGCCTGTTAGTATAGGTAATTCAGAGTAACTATGTTCAGCAGGAGGAAGAGCCTGGTACCATTCAATAGAGGAAGTTATTTGAAGAGGAAAGACTGCTAATCGGTTAGTAACCATTCTTTCCCAAATAATAAATAGAAGAAATAGAACCCCAATAAATGAGATTGTTGAGCCAATTGATGAAACGACATTTCAAGCAGTATAGGCGTCAGGGTAGTCAGAATATCGTCGTGGCATACCAGCTAATCCTAAAAAGTGTTGAGGGAAGAATGTTATATTTACTCCCAGAAACATGATACAAAATTGAATTTTCAATCAGGTAGGGTTTATAGTTAATCCTGTAAATAGTGGGTATCATTGAATGAACCCTGCTATAATTGCGAAGACAGCCCCTATGGATAGTACATAATGAAAATGAGCAACTACATAATATGTATCATGAAGAATAATATCTACTGATGAATTTGCTAAGACAACTCCTGTTAATCCCCCAATTGTGAATAGAAAGACAAACCCCAATGCTCATAATAAAGCAGGACTATAGTTAAGTTGAGATCCATGTAAAGTTGCAAGTCATCTGAAAATTTTAATTCCTGTTGGAACAGCAATAATTATTGTAGCAGAAGTAAAATAAGCTCGAGTATCTACATCTATACCGACAGTAAATATATGATGTGCTCAAACAACAAATCCTAACAGTCCAATTGATAGTATAGCATAAATTATCCCTAAGGATCCAAATGCTTCCTTTTTACCTCTTTCTTGACTAATAATATGTGAAATTAAACCAAAACCAGGTAAAATTAAAATATATACTTCTGGGTGACCAAAAAATCAAAATAAGTGCTGGTATAGGATGGGATCACCCCCTCCTGCCGGGTCAAAAAAAGATGTGTTTAAGTTTCGATCTGTTAATAATATTGTAATAGCTCCTGCTAATACAGGTAAAGACAATAAAAGTAATAGTGCTGTAATGACTACTGCCCAAACGAATAGGGGTATTCGGTCAAGTGTTATACCGCTTGATCGTATATTAATCACTGTAGTAATGAAATTTACAGCTCCTAAGATTGATGAAACCCCAGCTAAATGTAAGGAAAAAATTGCTAGATCAACTGAGGCCCCAGCATGAGCAATACCTGCCGCTAAAGGTGGGTAAACAGTTCATCCTGTTCCAGCTCCATTTTCAACCATACTACTTGCTAATAATAATGTTAAAGATGGCGGTAAAAGCCAAAATCTTATATTATTTATTCGAGGGAATGCTATATCAGGGGCTCCTAATATAAGAGGGACAAGTCAATTACCAAACCCACCAATTATAATTGGTATCACCATAAAAAAAATTATTACGAATGCGTGGGCTGTTACAATTACATTATAAATTTGATCATCTCCAATTAATGAGCCAGGTTGCCCTAATTCAGCTCGAATTAATAATCTGAGAGAAGTCCCAACTATTCCAGATCATGCTCCAAAAATAAAATATAATGTTCCAATATCTTTATGATTTGTTGAAAATAATCATTGTCGCGGTAAAATGGCTGAGAATTTAGGCGATAGATTGTAAATTTATTTAGAAGGGAAGACCCTTTTTTACCATAGAGGCTTTATATTTACAAATGTAATATTAGATTGCAAATCTGAAGGGGTATTATTATACTAAGGCTTAAAGAATGTACTTTAATTACAGCTTTGAAGGCTATTAGTTTATTTAACTTAAAGCCTTAAAAAATTAAAGTGAGGGTTGTAATTAAAAGTAGTCCTCTTATTGAGATAACAGAACATACGTTAGAAATGAGTAGCCCAGATGTTCTTGGAGCTGGGGTAAGCCATAGGTTTTCTGAATAGTTTAATATAAAAGCTGTAAAAGTAAGTCGTAAATAATAAAAAAGTGTAATTAGTGTCAAACAAACTATTAATGTAATTAAGAAAATTAGATTTATTTGTGTGAGGGATTGGATAACCATTCATTTTGGAAGAAACCCTAGAAAAGGTGGGAGCCCTCCTAATGATAAAAAATTAATGAAAATAAAGAATTTAAAGGTAGGTTGAATAGATTTTAATGCAAAAATTTGATTGACATGAAAAACTTTGAATAAATTTAATGAAAATACAATTGTTGTAGAAAGAAATATATAAACTAAGAAATATATCAACCAAATTGAATTTCTTAATGTTAATGCGGCAATTAACCAGCCTAGATGGTTAATTGATGAATAAGCTAAAATCTTTCGTAAGGAAGTTTGGTTTAACCCTCCTATTGCCCCAATAATTATAGACATCAAAATAATTATTAAAATAAAAAAATTTAAGGAAATTACATAAGATAGGAGTACTAATGGTGCAATTTTTTGTCAGGTTATTAATGTTAAACTGTTTCTTCAGTTTAATCCTTCTATCACTCCAGGAAACCAGAAGTGAAGTGGGGCTGCCCCTATTTTCAATAAAAGAGTTGATGAGATCAAAATTTCATTAATTGGTCATTGTACTATCAATACAGAAGTACCAGATAATAATAAAATAATAACTGAAAATAATAGAGTTGCAGAGGCAATTGCTTGCACTAAAAAATACTTCAAAGCAGCTTCAGTGGTTGTCAGATTTTTATTGTTTGTCATTAGAGGGATAAATGACAACAAATTAATTTCTAACCCCATTCAAGCTCCTAGTCATGAGTTAGAGGAAATTGCAAGTAAAGATCCTAAAATTAAAATAGAAATAAATAAAATCTTAGTTGGATTATTAGCCATTAGAAAGAAGAGGGGCATCCTCTATTGATGGGGTATGAACCCAGTAGCTTTTTTAGCTTACCTTTCTTAAAATAAGTATACTTTAGTGCATGGGGCACAAACAATTTTGATGTTTTAAGAAATAGTTCAATTCTATTAGGTATAATGAAGGTAATAAATTACATGATCAACTCTATCAAAGTAGTCCTTTTATCAGGCACTTCATT